CATTTATAGTCTATCTGTTTCTATATATGTATATGTAAAGTTAAGAAATTATCATATAATAATCAAAAAATTGCAATAGAAATGCAATATAAAAATAAAAGAAAAAAGGAGGGTTTGTGATGATTTTGAAATCTTTTCTACTAGGGAATCTATTATCCTTATACATGAAGATAATAAATTCTGTCGTTGTGGTCGGACTCTATTATGGATTTCTGACTACATTCTCCATAGGGCCCTCTTATCTCTTCCTTCTCCAAGCTCGGGTTATGGAAGAAGGAACCGAGAAGGAGGTATCAGCAACAACCGGTTTTATTATGGGACAGCTCATGATGTTCATATCGATCTATTATGCGCCTCTGCATATAGCATTGGGTAGGCCTCATACACTAACTGTCCTAGTTCTACCGTATCTTTTCTTTCATTTCGTCTGGAACAATCACAAAGACTTTTTTGATTATGGATTTACTACCAAAAATTCAATGCGTAATCTCAGCATTCAATGTGTATTCCTGAATAATCTAATCTTTCAATTATTCAACCATTTCATTTTACCAAGTTCAACGTTAGCCAGATTAGTCAACATTTATATGTTTCGATGCAACAACAAGATGTTATTTGTAACAAGTAGTTTTGTTGGTTGGTTAATTGGTCACATTTTTTTCATGAAATGGGTTGGATTGGTATTATTCTGGATACGACAAAATCATTCGATTCGATCTAATAAGTCTAATAAGTACCTTGTGTCAGAATTTCTCAATTCTATGTTTAGTATTCTCTTATTTATCACCTGTGTCTACTATTTAGGCAGAATGCCGTCGCCTATTTTCACTAAGAAACTGAAAGAAACTCCAAAAACGAAACAAGAGCAAGAGAGAGAACAAGAGAGAGAAAGTGAGGAAGAAAGCGATGTAGAAACAACTTCCGAAACGAAGAAAACTAAACAGGAACAAGAGGAATCCACCGAAAAGGACCCTTACGATCCGGGCAAAGTGAATGGAAAAGAAAACCCTTTTTTATCGTTTGAAAAACCTCTTGTAACTTTTCTTTTCGATTATAAAAGATGGAATCGACCTATAAGATATATAAAAAAAAATCAACTTGAAAATCCAAATCCTGTACAGCAAAAAATGTCACAATATTTTTTTTACATATGTTCAAATGATGGACAACAAAAAATGTCTTTTACATATCCACCTAGTCTAGCTATTTTTTCAGAAATGATAGAAGAACATTTTTTGTTGTCTACTACAGATACAGAAAGGCTATCCCATGAAGAGTTGTATAATTATTGGGTTTATACCAATGAGCAAAAAAGATATAGCTTAATAAATGAGCTAATGAGTCGATTAAAAACTCTTGAAAAAGAAAAAGAACTTTTTGTTATAGATATTCTTCAAAAAAAGAACCGATTATGCAACGATGATGAAAATGAACAAAAATATTTACCTAACCAATATGATCCATTTTTGAATGGACCCTATCGTGGAACAATAAAAGAATTCTCTTTAGAGTCAATCATCACTGATTCAATTATTTCTCCGGAAGATTCCCTAGATAATTTTTTTATTTCTCCAGAAAATTCCATAGATAATTTTTTGAGAAATAGGATTCATGATCTACTTTATCCAAATTCTAACAATAATCTAGAATTGAAATATCAAAAAAATAATGATATAGAATCTATAAAAGGGGAATTTTCTTTTGATTTTGAACTTCCCGAAATTTTGGATGAAGAAATCGATAAAACAGTGCCTCGATGGCCATATAAATTAATCACTGAATTTGAAAAAGAAGAACGCAAAGCAAAAGAAAAAAAAGAAAAACAAAAAGAAGAAGACGAAGACGAAGAAGAAAAAAAAAAAAGGGAAGAAGATGCTGGGATTCGTTCAAGAAAAGTTAAACGTGTAGTAATTTATAACGATAAGGATGAAGATAAAGATACTACTACTAATACTACTAATACTACTAATACTACTAATACTACTAATACTAATACTAATACTAATACTACTAATACTACTACTACTAATACTAATACTAATACTACTAATACTACTAATACCACTAATACTACTAATACCACTAATACTACTAATACCACTAATACTACTACTAATACTACTAATACTACTACTAATAATACTACTAATACTACTAATACCACTAATACTACTACTAATACTACTACTAATAGCACTAAAGAGAAAGATAAAGATAAAGATAAAGATTCTGGGGAAGAACTAGCTTTGAGACATTATTCTCCACAACCAGATTTTCGTCGGGCGCTAATTAAAGGATCTATGCGTGCTCAAAGACGGAAAACACTTATTTGCGAACTATTTCAAGCAAATGTACAATCCCCCCTTTTTTTGGGCCAAGAAAACAAAAATCCTTCTATTACTATTTTTGAAATAATTGATCTCATAATTCAAAATTGGTTCCGAGAAGAACCACAATTCCCATTTGTGGATAACAAAGAAGCAAAAGAAAGAAAAAAAAAAATTGAGGAAAATGAGCGTATAGCAATAGCAGAAAGTTGGGATATTCTTCCATTTACTCAAGGAATAAGAGGATGCATGTTATTAACACAATCTTTTTTTAGAAAAAACATTGTATTACCTTCATTAATAATAGCTAAAAATATTGGTCGTATGTTATTATTGCAATTTCCTGAGTGGAACGAAGATTTTAAAGATTTGAATAAAGAAATGCATGTTATATGCACTTTTAATGCTGTTCAATTATCCGAAACCGAATTTCCTCAAAATTGGTTTACAGATGGTCTTCAGATAAAGATTTTATTCCCTTTTAGTCTGAGACCTTGGCGAACAGTGAACAAAAAAGAAAAAACCGAGAATTCTTGTTTTTTAACAATCTGGGGATTGGAAACAGAAGCGCCCTACGGGTCTCCCAGAAAGAAACCTTCTTTTTTTAAACCCATTTATAAAGAATTTGCTAAAAAAAGGCACAAACTAAAAAAAAGCATTAAAAAAATTTCTTTTAACGTTTTTGTCTTTTTTTATGAAATTTTAACAGAAACAATAAAAATAGAATCGTTTATAAAAGCTACAAAAGAAAAAATAGAGGAGATAGTTTTAGTCATAAAACAAGTTATAAAACAAATAGTGAAAGAATTGAAAAAGGCAAGTCCCATTTTCGTATTTATATTCAGAAAAATCAAAGTAAACGAACCAAATGAAAAAGATTCTAAAATTCACAATAAAATGGATCCAGAATTCTCCATACCAATTCAATTGAGAGATCTTTTACTCTTAGAAAAACAAACAAAAGATTTTTCTGATACAGCAATCATACTGAAAAATCAGATAGAACAAATTACAAAAGAAAAGCAAAAAATAATTCTAACTAGTTCTGAGAACAAATCAGAATTACATAAAGAATTTTTGCGGATATTTAAAAGAAAAAATAGTCGATTAATATACAAATCAAATATTGTTTTGAAATCTTTCATTGAAAAAATATATATTGCTATTTTAGTACGTACCATTAACATTTCTAAAGGCAATATACAATTTATCTTTAAATCACCAAAAAAAATTGTCAAAAAATCCATAATTTATGACAATAAAACAAATAACCAAGGAATTGATGAAATAAATGAAAGTTCAATGAACTTTATTTTGACTTTAAAAAATTCATCTAATACAAATAGTGATTACAACTTATCTTCTTTGTCATCTTTGTCACAAGCATATGTATTTTACAAAATATCACAAACTAAATTAGTTAACAGTTATTCCTTAAAATCTATACTCTCATATCATGAGACTTATCCATTTTTTAGAGAAAAAATTAAGGATTATTGTACAACACAAGGAATATTTGATGCAAAATCAAGAAATAAGAAACTTCATAACTCTGAAATAAATGAATGGAAAAATTGGTTAAAACATCATTATCAATACAATTTATCTCAGACCAAATGGTCTGATTTACTACTAAAAAAATGGAGAAATAAAGTAAATCAAAGGTATAGAATTCAAAAACAAAATTCAATGAAATTGGATTCATATAAATTAACTTCAGATAAAGATAAAAAAGAAACAAATTCATTGATTTACAAGAAAGAAAATTATTCTAAAGAAAATTATTCTATAGTAGATTCACTAACAAGTAAAAAAGAGAAATTTAACAAACAATATTCATATGATCTTTTATCATATGAATATATGAATTATATGGATAAGAGTAATTCATCTATTTATGTTCGAGGATTACAAATAAACGACAAACAAGAAATTTCATATAATTTCAATATATTAAAACTTTATCCATTGGTAAGTACAGCAATTAGTGATTATCTAGAAAAAGGACATAGTATGAAAAAAAATCTGGATAGAAAATATTTTGATTCTAGAAGTCCTTATTTTTTTATTCAAAAAAATAGCGATATTAACACCTGGACTAACATACATATTGGTACTGAGATTAATAAAAATACTAAAACTAAAGAAACAAATAACTATCAAAAAATTCAAAAAAAAGATGGTTTTTCTCTTACGATTTATGAAATTGATGAAAAAGACAAATTAGTAAAAAAAAAAAACTTTTTTGATTGGATGGGGCTGAATACGAATCAAGAAAAACCATATCCTAGCATATCAAATTTAAAACCTTGGTTCTTTACAGAATTTGTGTTACTTTTTAATACATATAAGATTAACCCACAAACTATACCAATCAAATTACTTCTTTTTGATTTCTATGAAAATATTAGCCAATATGAAAATATTAACATAGATCAAATAAATAATTTTCAAAAATCATCTAATCAAAATCAAAAAGAATATCTGAAATTTTCTAATTCAAAAAAAAAATTCAATGAAGAACAAAGCCAAGAAAATCTTCGAGTTAATCCAATAAAACAAAATCAAAATAAAGATCAAAATAAAGATCAAAATAAAGATCAAAATAAAGATCAAAATAAAGATCAAAATAAAGATCAAAATAAAGATAATATTGAAAAAACTAACAAAGAAGAAAAAAAATGGATAGACGAGTATAAAGAAATACGTGATGCTTTAATGCAACAATTTCTTCTTTTCCAATTAAGACTGAATTTCCCATTCAATAAAAAAGTAATCCCTAATATTAGGGTATGTTGTTTACTACTTAGACTGGTAGATCTAGAAGAAATTGCTATATCCTCGGTTGAAAAAGGAGAGATGCGTTTGGATATGATGGCGATTAAAAAAGAACAAAATCAACCTCTTTCTATTGCTATTGACGAATTCCTAAAAAACGGACTACTGATTATCGAACCCAAGCCTGTATCTATAAAAAAGGATGGAAAGTTGATTATATATCAAATGCTAATGATAGATCTTTCATTGATCGATAAAAGTAAGCATCAAACTAATAAGAAATACAGAAAAGTAAGATATGTTGTTGGCGAGAGGAATTCGGATAGCTTTATTTCACAATATAGCAATATATTTGTGAATGGGAACAAAACTAATTATTCCTTTATTATTCCTGAAGATATTTTATCTTTTAGGCTTCGTAAAGAATTGAGAATTTTGACTTGTTTCAATTCCCATAATTATAATGTTGTAGATAGAAATCTAGTATTTTATCATAAATACAATATAGAAAAATACAGAAAATTTTTGAATGAGCATCATAATTTTAAAACAGATATAAATGAATTTATTAAATTCAAGCTGTTTCTTTGGCCAAATTTCCGATTAGAAGATTTAGCTTGTATGAATCGTTATTGGTTTGATACGAGTAATGGGAGTCGATTAAGTATAGGACGTATATATATGTATTCCAGATTCCTACTTTTTTAATTATTAAAAAATTAATTATTCTTTAGTATTATAGTACTATAATATAGTACTATCAATAAAAATTAGAGTTTGTATGCATTATTTTACTGCCTTACCCTGATACATAATATTTATCACCCATTGGGTGAATTAAATCTTTACTGGTCTGTGAATAGTGAATAGAGAGAGTTTTTTTTTCTTTATATCGGAATCAAATAGCAAAATTTGATTCCGATATAAAGAAAAAAAAAAATCAAAATACTAAAAAAGTAGTATATAAATAAATATAAATAAATCTGTATTTTTTATTATTTATTATTGTGAATACCAAAAAAAAAAAATTAAATAAAATTAAAATAAGTGGTAAAAGAATTATTATTTTTCCTGATTGTTAAAATACATAAAAATAAATAAAAAATAAATAAAAGCATTTTTTTATGATTAAAGATTCATTCAGCTCAGTTTTTTCACAAGAAGAAAATAAAGAGAACAAAGGTTCTATTGAATTTCAAATATTGAGTTTAACCAATAAAATACGTAAACTTACTTCACATTTAGAATTGCACAAAAAAGATTTTTTATCGCAAAGAGGTCTACGAAAAATTCTGGGAAAACGTCAACGACTTTTAGTTTATTTGTCAAAGAAAAATAGAGGAAGTTATAAGAAACTAATTGGAGAGTTGGATATTCGGGAATCAAAAACTCTTTAATTTCAGGATTGAGGATTCGTTTCCATTTTTTCTTCTTATTTATTAGATTTTTCATTTTGTTTTGATTAACTTTCTTTTGACCTTTTGAAAAATTCAGGAAATGAAATAAGGAATTGGAGAGGAAAAAATATGACTGGATCGATTACAAGAAAGGATCTCATGATAGTCAATATGGGTCCTCACCATCCATCAATGCATGGTGTTCTTCGACTAATTGTTACTCTTGACGGCGAAGATGTTATTGATTGTGAACCCATATTGGGTTATTTACACAGAGGAATGGAAAAAATAGCCGAAAACAGAACAATTATACAATATTTACCTTATGTAACACGTTGGGATTATTTAGCTACTATGTTTACAGAAGCAATAACAGTAAATGCGTCAGAACATTTAGGAAATGTTCAAGTGCCTCAAAGAGCTAGCTATATAAGAGTAATTATGCTAGAGCTAAGTCGTATAGCTTCTCATTTGTTATGGCTTGGCCCTTTTATGGCAGATATTGGTGCACAGACTCCTTTTTTCTATATTTTTAGAGAAAGAGAATTGATATATGATCTATTTGAAACTGCCACAGGTATGCGAATGATGCATAATTATTTTCGTATAGGAGGGGTAGCTGCTGATTTACCTCATGGATGGCTAGATAAATGTCTGGATTTCTGTGATTATTTTTTAAAAGGAGTCGTTGAATATCAAAAACTGATTACTAGAAATCCCATTTTTTTGGAACGAGTTGAAGGTATCGGCATTATTGTGGGGGAAGAAGCATTAAATTGGGGATTATCCGGACCAATGTTACGGGCTTCTGGTATTCCATGGGATCTTCGTAAAATTGATCATTATGAGTGTTATAATGAATTTGATTGGGAAGTTCAATGGCAAAAAGAGGGAGATTCATTAGCTCGTTATTTAATACGAATAGGTGAAATGATGGAATCCATAAAAATTATTCACCAGGCTCTAGAAGGAATTCCTGGAGGACCCTATGAAAATTTAGAACTCCGACGCTTTGTTAGCGCTCAGAAATCTGAATGGAATGATTTTGAATATAGATTCATTAGTAAAAAACCTTCACCTAATTTTGAATTGGCAAAACAAGAACTTTATGTTAGAGTAGAAGCTCCAAAAGGAGAATTAGGAATTTATTTGATCGGAGATAATACGGTTTTCCCTTGGAGATGGAAAATTCGCCCACCTGGTTTCATTAATTTGCAAATTCTTCCTCAACTAGTTAAAAGAATGAAATTGGCTGATATCATGACAATACTAGGTAGTATAGATATCATTATGGGGGAAGTTGATCGGTGAAATGATAATTGATATGACAAAAGTACAAACTATAAATTCTTTTTATAGATTGGAATCCTTAAAAGAAGTTTATGGACTCATATGGCTGTTTATTCCCATTTTAGCTCTTATATTGGGAGTTACAATAGGAGTACTAGTAATTGTGTGGTTAGAAAGAGAAATATCTGCAGCAATACAACAACGTATCGGCCCTGAATATGCTGGTCCGTTGGGAATTCTTCAAGCTCTAGCAGACGGAATCAAACTCCTTTTTAAAGAGGACCTTCTCCCATCTAGAGGAGATACTCGTTTGTTTACTTTCGGACCGTCTATCGCGGTCATTTCAATTCTACTAAGTTATTTAGTAATTCCCTTTGGATATCGCCTTGTTTTAGCAGATTTAAGTATAGGAGTTTTTTTATGGATTGCCGTTTCAAGTATTGCTCCTATAGGTCTTCTTATGTCAGGATACGGATCAAATAATAAATATTCCTTTTCAGGTGGTCTACGAGCTGCTGCTCAATCTATTAGTTATGAAATACCATTAACTCTATGTGTTTTATCAATATCTCTACGTGTGATTCGTTGGAATATGCATTTTTTCCTTTTTTTTTTTTAGAAATGTAAAAAGGAAAGAGCTTGAATGTATTGAATAAAGATCCTCCTTATTTGTTTCTTTATCTGTCATTCGAATCAATGAGTTAATCCAGATAGTTATATGAGTGAACTAAAACAGCTTATAAATATAAATTAGTAGTAAGAAGATGAAATCTCATTTCCTATGTACAAGAATAAAGTGGAAATAAATATAAAACTGTTTACCCCAAGATCAAGATTCTTAATTATAGTTCTTTGATTAGTCTAGTCATTATATCTTGAATCTTGAAATCTTGAAGCGGGTACAAAGGATCAAATGTATGGAGTTTTTATTATTGTCTTGTATGTATACCTATTACTTCACTTACCATACTGGGTATCAATCAAAAATCAATGAACGGTTAGAAACACCAAGGTACACAAAGGATTAGTAATAGAAATATTTAAGGTATCAGATATTTCCACATAAAACGAATCATAATAAGGGCTTTTCAATTGGTAGAAATGATTAAGCAGTACTCTCTCACGATTCCGATCTAGAGTATGTTCCTATTCATTGATTAAAGAAATGACTATCAATAACGAATTAATCCTTTATTTTTTCAAAGTATTTCTCCCTCCATTCCCCCCATTATAAATATAAAAAATTCTATTAGGAGAAAGAAGAAAGGAATATTATAATAATAGAATAAAGAATAAAATAAAAAAAGCAAAAATAATCTATACTATATACTATGTATATATATATATATATATATATTATATATAGATTATCATCATTAGCACCTAATTTTTCGATTAATTATTAATATATAAAGTATTTTATCAAAGATTTAAGTTATTACTAATTAAAAAAAAAAAAATATTAATTATTTCTTATAAAGGATAAGATCAATTCAAAATGCTTTTTATTATTTTAGCAGACGGAATTTCCTTGGTTTAATTTTGGACTTTCTAACTTATCTTTATTCGTCGATCTACTTTACTTACAAAGATTTACAAAGATGCTCTTAATGATAAGTCAGTCCTTATATTTATTTTATTTGTAACCATAGAGGAGCCGTATGAAACTGAGGTTTCATGTACGGTTTTGTATTAGCGATAATAATAGTGATGTTATTTTCGACTATAATTATCTAATAGTCTAAGTACAGTTGATATAGTTGAGGCGCAGTCAAAATATGGGTTTGTAGGATGGAATTTTTGGCGTCAACCTGTAGGATTTATAGTTTTTCTAATTTCGTCTCTAGCAGAATGTGAAAGATTACCTTTTGATTTACCAGAAGCGGAAGAGGAATTAGTAGCAGGTTATCAAACTGAATATTCAGGTATCAAATACGGATTATTTTACATTGCTTCTTACCTAAATCTATTAGTTTCTTCATTGTTTGCAACAATTCTTTACTTAGGTGGATGGAATATATCTACTCCCGATATATTTATTTCGAATAATTTAGAAATAATTAAAATGAACGAAGTCCTTAGAATAATAATTGGTATCTTTTTTACATTAATAAAAGCTTATTTGTTTATGTTCATTGCTATCACAACAAGATGGACTTTACCTAGGATGAGAATAGACCAGCTTTTAAATCTTGGATGGAAATTTCTTTTACCCATTTCTCTAGGTAATCTATTATTAACAACTTCTTTTCAACTTGTTTCACTATAACTAAAACTAAATAAATAAATAAAAAAAAAAAGATAACAATATTTTTAGGTTCATAATCTATCATAATCTATCTCAAACAAGAGAAAAAAAAAACATCAAATTTTTTATGGATATCTACAATATGTTCTCTATGGTGACTAGGTTCATCAATTATGGTCAACAAACAATACGAGCTGCAAGATACATTGGTCAAAGTTTTATAATTACTTTATCCCATACAAATAGACTTCCTGTAACTATTCAATACCCTTATGAAAAATCAATCACATCAGAAAGGTTTCGTGGCCGAATCCACTTTGAATTTGATAAATGTATTGCTTGTGAAGTATGTGTTCGTGTATGTCCCATAGATCTACCTGTTGTTGATTGGAGATTGGAAAAAGAAATTAAAAAGAAACAATTATTTAATTATAGTATTGATTTTGGAGTCTGTATATTTTGTGGTAACTGTGTTGAATATTGTCCAACAAACTGTTTATCAATGACAGAAGAATATGAACTTTCGACTTATGATCGCCACGAGTTAAATTATAATCAAATTGCTTTGGGGCGATTACCTATATCAGTAATCGGAGATTATACAACTGAAAGAGTTTTGATTTGAGTCAAATTCAAAACAGAGAACCTTTTATTCAAGAACAATTACCAATTAGTAAGATTTTTTTGATTAATTGAATTTTTAATTATAAATACTAATATTAAGTAATAACCATTAATTGATAAAATGAATTGATAAAATGGTTATAAAAATCAATACTATTTGATTTAAATAGAATATTAGAGAACTACTTCATTATATATATATATCTATATATATATAGATTTACGTTAACGTTAGTCCCCACTATATTAATAGTAATTAATACGATTGTATTTAGGTAGAAAATATTCTATACAAAAAATAGACAAAAAAAAGTAGAGTAACCGCTTTTATCGGGCCATTTATATTTATTAAGGCTATGAAATAGCATATTTCGACTTTTTATTTATTTCTTATTTTATACAAAATGGATTTACTTAGATCAATACATGATATATTTGTAGTATTTGTAGGATCATTTCTTATAGTAGGAAGTCTGGGAGTAGTATTATTTACTAATCTAATTTATTCTGCCTTTTCATTAGGATTGGTTCTTGTTTGTATATCCTTACTCTATATTCTATTGAACTCCTATTTTGTAGCTGCTACTCAGTTACTTATTTATGTGGGAGCCATAAATATCTTAATTTTATTTGCTGTAATGTTCATAAACATTTCAGAGTATTCCAATAATTACCAACTTTGGACTATTGGAGATAGAATCACTTCACTTATTTGTATAAGTATTTTTTTTTCACTAACTACTACTATCTTAGATATATCATGGTATGGAATTATTTGGACTACAAGATCAAACCAAATTCTGGAACAAGACCTACTAAGTAATGTTCAACAAATTGGAATTCATTTATCAACAAATTTTTATCTTCCATTCGAACTTATTTCTATAATTCTATTAGTTTCTTTAATAGGTGCAATTACTATGGCTCGTCAATAACAATAGTAAACTAGTTAAGTTTTAATTTTAATTAGAGAATTAGAATGAGAAAAAATGCAATTATTAGAACTTTAAATTTGAATTAAATTCTAACTAAAATAAACAAATGGAAAGATTGTTTTTGAATTAAAGAATTCAATTAGTAAATTGAATCAAAAATAGTTTTTTGTTCTGAAAATACTCTATTCATTCAATAAAATTTGTTGTTAACATTGAAATGAATTGAACTAAATGAGGAATTAATTCATGATGTTCGAGCATGTGCTTTTTTTGAGTGTATATTTATTTTCTTTGGCTATTTATGGATTAATTACAAGTAGAAATATGATTAGAGCATTAATGTGTCTTGAACTTATACTAAATTCGATTAATATGAATTTAATAACATTTTCAAATTTATTTGATAGTCGACAATTAAAAGGAAACATTTTCTCAATCTTTGTTATAGGTATTGCAGCTGGTGAAGCAGCTATTGTATTAGCTATTGTTTCGTCCATCTATCGCAACAGAAAATCCACTCGTATCAATCAATCGAATTTGTTGAATAATTAGTGAAAATCATTATATATTCATTTGTTATATAAATAGAATTTGTGATACAAATTCTAACTAGTAAAAATAAAAGAATTATTTAAGATATAGAGTCTATTTTTTAATTTATTCGATTTTTTTAGATTCATATCATAATTCAATTAAATATAATAATAATAGGGAATGAAAGTCAAAGCGTCTTGGTCCTTTTTTTTTGATGAACAAAATTAAATCAAGCATCGATAGAAAAAAAAATTAATAAACTACTGATTCGTCTGGTATTTAAAATACTTAAAATACAAATATATGATCCATTTACTATCAATCGTATTTTACTTTTTTTACTTTACCAGATTGATTTTTTTTATATGTAAAACTCTAATTTATAGATTCAATGTCACATTCAGTGAAAATTTATGATACATGTATAGGGTGTACTCAATGTGTAAGAGCTTGTCCTACAGATGTATTGGAAATGATACCTTGGAATGGATGTAAAGCTAAGCAAATTGCTTCCGCACCGAGAACCGAGGATTGTGTAGGTTGTAAAAGATGTGAATCCGCTTGTCCAACAGATTTTTTGAGTGTTCGTGTCTATTTATGGCATGAAACAACTCGCAGCATGGGTCTATCCTATTAATCCTATTAAAAGGTTATACAAAATTATATTTGAATCATTTCACTCTTCTTTCATTTTAACTTTACCGGCAAAACCCCGTACTCGTTCCAATATCAATATTGGAACGAGTACGGGGTTTTCTGTTCAAAACATGTCTTGTTTTTATCACGAATTATTTTCCTTGGTTAACAATAATTGTTGTTTTTCCAATATTTGCAGGGTTTTCAATTTTTTTTCTTCCTTATAGAGGAAATAAGGCTTTTAGGTGGTATACTATATGTATATGTTTATTAGAACTTCTAGTAATAACTTATATATTTTCTTATTATTTCCGATTGGATGATCCATTAATCCAATTGGAAGAGGATTATAAATGGATAAATCTTTTTGATTTTCGTTGGAAACTCGGGATTGATGGAATTTCCATAGGACCTATTTTATTGACAGGGTTTATCACTACTTTAGCTACTTTAGCCGCTTGGCCAATTACTCAAAATTCAAAATTGTTCTATTTCCTAATGTTAGCAATGTACAGTGGTCAAATAGGATTATTTTCTTCTAGAGATCTTTTACTTTTTTTTATCATGTGGGAATTCGAATTAATTCCTGTTTACTTACTTTTAGCTATGTGGGGGGGAAAGAAACGTTTGTACTCAGCTACAAAATTTATTTTATACACTGCTGGGGGTTCTATTTTTCTTTTAATAGGAGTTCTCGTTATGGGTTTATATGGTTCTAATGAACCAACTTTAAGTTTAGAAAAATTAGCTAATCAATCATATCCTTTATCATTAGAAATACTATTATATTTTTGTTTCCTTATTGCTTATGCTGTCAAATCACCTATTATACCTCTACATACATGGTTATCAGATACCCATGGAGAAGCACATTATAGTACATGTATGCTTCTAGCTGGAATTTTATTAAAAATGGGAGCATACGGCTTGATTCGAATTAATATGGAGTTATTGTTCCATGCCCATTGTATATTTTCCCCTGGATTATTAGTAGTGGGAACGATTCAAATAATCTATGCAGCTTCAACCTCCCCAGGTCAACGTAATTTTAAAAAGAGAATAGCCTGTTCTTCCGTATCTCACATGGGTTTCATACTTATAGGAATTGGCTCTCTAACCAACGCGGGACTCAACGGAGCCATTTTACAAATACTTTCTCATGGATTTATTGGTGCTGGACTTTTTTTCTTAGCGGGAACGACTTGTGATAGAACACGTGTTATTTATCTAGATAAGATGGGAGGGATAGCTATTTCAATGCCAAAAATCTTTACCATGTTTAGTAGTTTTTCGATGGCTTCTCTTGCATTGCCCGGAATGAGTGGTTTTGTTGCAGAATTAGTCGTATTTATTGGAATCATTACTAGCCAAAAATATCTTTTAATGCCAAAAATTCTAATTATTTTTGTAATGGCAATTGGAATGATATTAACTCCTATATATTTATTATCTATGTTACGACAAATGTTTTATGGATACAGATTATTGAATGCTCCAAACTCTAATTTTTTAGATTCTGGACCACGAGAACTATTTGTTTCGATCTGTATTTTTTTTCCAGTAATAGGAATTGGGTTTTATCCAGATTTTGTTTTCTCAATATCAGTTGATAAAGTACAAGCTATTTTAGCTAATTACTTTTATAAATTATTATAATTTATGAGTAATAGTGAGTAATAGTGTCATTAATCAAAAAAAAAGGAGTCTTATCGTTTTTAGATTTTTATTGCATTTTTTTTTTGAATTCTTTTTTTGTAAAATGTAAAAAAGACAAAAAAAAAACTAAAATAAATTGTAAAAAGCAAATTAAAATTTAGGAAAATTTAGTTTTTTTTTTGTAGAACCTTTTAGTTCTACAAAAAAAAATATTGTTGCATTGCATATTATATGGAATTTTTATGTATCCATCATATTTTTTTTTCTTCAATTAGATGTTAAAAATGAACCATAACTATGTAAACCTATTCCTAATATATTAATTCCAAAATAGCATATCCAAATTATAAAAAATCCTAGAGAAGCTACAAATGCAGAATTAATTGTTTTATAATTTGGATTTGTTCTACTATGTAAATAAATCGCGAATATAATCCAAGTAATAAATGCCCATGTTTCTTTTGGATCCCAATTCCAATAAGAACCCCATGTTTCATTAGCCCATACTGCTCCTGAAAGTATACCTATAGTTAAAAAGATAAACCCCAAACTAATGATACGATAACTCCAACAATCCAAACGCTGCGTTAATTGATATTTGTAAAAATTTCGAAATGCAAAAAAATTTGTTTTTTCTTTCAAATCTTTACTCTCACCAAAAAAAAATGACTTTATTAACAAATTCGTGTTTTCACTTTCACAAAAAATATTGATGTCTTTTCGAAATGTAATAACTAAAATAGCTATTGATAATAATGATCCACATAAAAGAGCTGCATAACTCAATAACATCATACTTACATGCATCATTAACCATTGTGATTGTAAAGCGGGTACTAATCTTGTTGATTGAGACATTTGGGTTGAAAAACTTGACGTGGCAAAGCACTGAGTAAAAATAGTACTTGGCATAGTTATTGTGCTTAAATAATTTTTAGTATTCTCCATCTTAGAAATTATATGAATAATGGAAACCCCCCATGAAAGGAAGATTAATGATTCGTATAAATTACTTAATGGGAAATGTCTTGAGTAAATCCAACGAGAAAGTAATAATCCTGTTATAGAAAAAAACGTAACTATTAGCCCTTTTTCTGACGAATCACGTAATTCTACGATTTCTATAATTAATGAGTTCAGTAAATGAATCAGAATCACAATTGAAATGATCGAAAAAGAAATATGAGTTAATATATGTTCTAAAGTTACGAATATCATACCATAAAAAAGCTCCCATTAATGTTAATTTAATTACAGAATTCAAATAAATACATTATAAACAAAAATATGTCTACTTTTCATTTTAAAAATGAAAACTTAAAGAGATGCCGCTACTCGGACTCGAACCGAGATGCTCTAGCACTGCTTCCTAAGAGCAGCGTGTCTACCGATTTCACCATAGCGGCTCACTTAAAAATAAAAAAAAAAATATTTAAGTTATATCGAATCGTCGAGATTGAAGGATTCCATTTTAATAAACATTAAAACCAATGGGTAAAGAATCCGTTAAATGCATTTTTTAATAAAATGTATTTTATTAAAAAATGCATTTTAAATTTCATATCTAGGATTCATTTTTGAGAGTCAAATTTTATATATTGATATTGAACTCCAAATCAAATTAATTGTTTGATATCATAACGGTTAAAACTTAATAAGTCAATAACTCGTTTTTCTGATATTTGTTATTTATTTTATGCTAACCTATATTTATTTTATGCTAACCTATTTATATGTATAAAATAAAAAAAAAAAATTAGGTTTTATGCTAGGTATATACCAAAAAATAGAAATTTTTTATTTTTATCAGAATTGGAATTTTCACAATAGAAAATAGAAAATGGTTTCTATTGTGAAAACTTAAAAAATTTGTCGATAGTAAAAAATAATTACTTTTTAAATTAATTAAATTAAATATATTCTAATCAAATTAAATTAAGATTATCACAAGTCTTTATTACTTTTTTGTTGCATAAAAAAACTTTTTGAATTCCTTGTATAAATCGATTTAGCTAAAGAAAAAGCTTTTAGCGCAGCTAAATGTCCCTTTTTCTTCCAGTTATTTCTACGAATACGTTTTTTTGATATAGAAGTACGTTTTTTTGGAACTGCCATCTTACTTATTTTTATTTTTGTTGTATGTGTTGTTCTATGTGAAAGACATGTATTTCTTAAAGCTAAAAGCTTAAAAAAGTAAATAGATATTTTTTTTTGTTATCTATACTTAATTACTTATTCACTTAATTGCTTATTTCATTGCGCGTATACAGATAATAGAAATTATCTAGAATATGGAACGCATAGAAAAATTCTAAATACGTATAATTTCATATTCATGTATTAATACTTAAAAAAAAAAAAGAAATTCAATTGTAAGTAGAACTACAAATTAAAACAAATAGTTAATCCGTTAAACAATCCACTCTATTATCTGTTAATATAACCTTGGTAATTTTTTATTTGAGTTCTTTCCATCTAACTCTGAAATCAAATTTTTAATTCTTGATAAACAATTATTATAACAATATAATTTAACTGTCTTTCTTTACTTTTATTAATATAGTATTAATATACTATAAATTATAGTATATGATATATGATCATTAATCACCATAATATATCTAATAAAATCTAATAAAGAAAAAGAATAAGATAATGATTTTAAAAATTCTTTTTTTTTTTTAATAAAAAATTATAAAAAAAAAAAAAGAATTTTGGCTTTATTTTTCATATTTTTTTGTCTATTTTTTTATTATTTATTGTTCCTTTCAAATTAAATTAAAAGAGATAAAAATTAGTGAACAGAAAATAAAAATAATTAGATTTTTTACTAAAATACTATAAAATAAGAAAAAAAAAATTTGCATGGAACATACACTTCAATATGCATGGATAATACCTTTTCTTCCGCTTTCTGTTCCTATCTCAATAGAATTTGGGCTTCTGCTTGTTCCAATAGCAACAAAAAATATTCGACGTATGTGGGCTTTTGTTAGTGTTTTATTGTTAAGTATAGTGATGGTCTTTTCGGGTAATCTAGCTATTCAACAAATAAATGGAAGTTTTATCTATCAATATCTCTATTCTTGGACCATCAATAACGATTTTTCCTTAGAGTTCGGACATTTCATCGATCCACTTACTTCCATTATGTTAATACTAATTACTACTGTTGGAATAATGGTTCTTATTTATAGTGACAACTATATGTTTCACGATCAAAGATATTTGAGATTTTTTGCTTATATGAGTTTTTTCAATACTTCCATGTTTGGATTAGTTACCAGTTCAAATTTGATACAAATTTATATTTTTTGGGAACTAGTAGGAATGTGTTCCTATTTATTAATAGGATTTTGGTTCACTCGACCTATTGTAGCAAGTGCTTGTCAAAAAGCTTTTGTAACCAATCGTGTAGGGGATTTTGGTTTATTGTTAGGAATTTTAGGACTTTATTGGAGAACGGGCAGTTTAGAATTTAGGGATTTGTTTCAAATAGTTAATAACTTAATCCATAATAATGAGGTAAATTCTTTATTTGTTACTCTGTGTGCTTTTTTATTATTCCTAGGTGCTATTGCAAAATCCGCGCAATTCCCACTTCATGTATGGTTACCCGATGCCATGGAGGGGCCCACCCCAATTTCGGCTCTTATTCATGCTGCTACTATGGTAGCAGCAGGCATTTTTCTTGTTGCTAGGCTTTTTCCTCTATTCATAGAGATACCCTACGTAATGCATCTTATTTCTTTAGTAGGCATAGTAACCCTACTATTGGGATCCACTTTGGCTTTTGCTCAAAGAGACATTAAAAGAAGTTTAGCCTATTCTACAATGTCTCAATTGGGTTATATTATGTTAGCTCTAGGTATAGGTTCTTATCGCGCTGCTTTATTCCATTTAATTACTCATGCCTATTCTAAGGCTTTGTTGTTTTTGGGATCTGGATCTATTATTCATTCCATGGAGCTTATTGTTGGATATTCACCAAATAAAAGTCAAAATATGGTTCTTATGGGTGGGTTGCAAAAATATGTTCCAGTTACAAGAACTACTTTTTTATTAGCTACACTTTCCCTTTGTGGTATTCCCCCTCTGGCTTGTTTTTGGTCTAAAGATGAAATTATTAATGATAGTTGGATGTATTCACCAATTTTCGCAATAATCGCTTGTTTGTCCGCAGGATTGACTGCATTTTATATGTTTCGGATTTATTTACTTACTTTTGATGGGTATTTGCGTATCCATTGTCAAAATTACAGTACTATTCAAAATAAAAATAAAAGTAGCTCACTTTGTTCAATATCATTATGGGGAACTAAAGCATTTCAATTAAGCAATGTCAATACTAATAATACCAATACTAATAAAAAAAAAAATGCATCTTTATTAACAAATAAAGTCACTTTTTTTTCAAAAAAGATATTCATTAGACTTGATAATAGTTTAAAAAATAGGATACAAAATTTGAGTAGTTATCCAAATTTAAAAGAAAAATACACTTACATATATCCTCATGAATCGGACAACAATATGTTATTTCCTTTGGTTGTATTGGTATTATTTACTTTGTTCGTTGGATCAATAGGAATTCATTTTCCTCAAAAAGAAATCCAATTTGATATATTATCAAAATGGTTAACTCCATCATCAACGTACTTCGATACAAATTCCATTTATTCTTCGAATTGGAATGAATTCTTGACAAATGCAATTTTATCATTAAGTATAGCCTTCTTTGGACTATTTATAGCATACATTTTCTATGGGTCCATTTATTCATCTTTTCAAAATTTGTACTTAATCAATTCATTTCTAAAAACAAAAACAAGACCTAATAGAATTTTTTCGGACAGAATAAAAAATTCTATATACAACTGGTCATATAATCGTGGTTATATAGACATTTTTTATACTAGAATTTTCACTTTAGTTATAAGAAAATTAGCTCAACTAACTCATTTTTTTGATAGATATGTAATTGATGGAATTACAAACGGAGTTGGCATTATAATCTTCTTTATAGGAGAAGTTATAAAATATATAGGTGGAGGACGAATCTCATCCTATTTATTTTTGTTTTTTTCTTATATATCAATATTTTTATATTTTTATTTATTTATTTTTTCAAGTTGATTTTTTTTTATATATCTTATAGGTCGATTCCATCTTTTATAATCGAAAAGAAAAGTTACAAGAGGTTTTTCAAACGATAAAAAAGGGTTTTCTTTTCCATTCACTTTGCCCGGATCGTAAGGGTCCTTTTCGGTGGATTCCTCTTGTTCCTGTTTAGTTTTCTTCGTTTCGGAAGTTGTTTCTACATCGCTTTCTTCCTCACTTTCTCTCTCTTGTTCTCTCTCTTGCTCTTGTTTCGTTTTTGGAGTTTCTTTCAGTTTCTTAGTGAAAATAGGCGACGGCATTCTGCCTAAATAGTAGACACAGGTGATAAATAAGAGAATACTAAACATAGAATTGAGAAATTCTGACACAAGGTACTTATTAGACTTATTAGATCGAATCGAATGATTTTGTCGTATCCAGAATAATACCAATCCAACCCATTTCATGAAAAAAA